ATGCAACGATGATTTTTTTCTACAAATCATAAAGACATTGGTACTTTATATTTTATTTTCGGAGCTTGAGCAGGTATAGTTGGTACATCATTAAGATTAATTATTCGAGCAGAATTAAGTCAACCAGGGAGCTTAATTGGTAACGATCAAATTTATAATGTAGTAGTAACAGCTCATGCATTTGTAATAATTTTCTTTATAGTAATACCTATTATAATTGGAGGATTTGGTAACTGACTAGTTCCTTTAATGCTAGGTGCACCTGATATAGCATTCCCACGTATAAATAATATAAGATTTTGATTATTACCTCCATCTTTATCCCTATTATTAACAAGGAGAATAGTTGAAAGAGGTGTTGGAACAGGATGAACTGTTTATCCTCCTTTAGCCGCTGCCATTGCTCATGCAGGTGCTTCAGTTGATTTAGGTATTTTTTCTCTACACCTGGCTGGGGTTTCATCTATTTTAGGAGCAGTTAACTTTATAACAACAGTTATTAACATACGTTCATATGGTATAACTATAGATCAAATACCTTTGTTTGTCTGATCAGTTTTTATTACCGCCATTCTACTATTATTGTCACTCCCAGTATTAGCAGGGGCTATTACTATACTTTTAACAGATCGTAATCTAAATACATCCTTCTTTGATCCTGCTGGTGGAGGAGATCCTGTTTTATACCAACATTTATTTTGATTTTTCGGTCATCCAGAAGTTTATATTTTAATTCTTCCAGCATTTGGAATAATTTCCCATATTGTTAGACAAGAATCAGGAAAAAAAGAATCTTTCGGTACATTAGGTATGATTTATGCTATAATAGCAATTGGAATTTTAGGATTTGTAGTATGAGCTCACCATATATTTACCGTTGGAATAGACGTAGACACACGAGCTTACTTTACTTCAGCTACTATAATTATTGCCATCCCTACAGGAATTAAAATTTTCAGATGACTTAGAACTCTTCATGGGACACAAATAAATTATTCACCGTCTCTTTTATGAGCACTAGGGTTTATCTTTCTATTTACAGTGGGAGGCTTAACTGGAGTAGTTTTAGCTAATTCATCAATTGATATTATTCTTCATGACACATATTATGTTGTTGCCCACTTCCATTATGTTTTATCTATAGGAGCTGTATTTGGAATTTTCGCTGGTATTGCTCACTGATTTTCTCTAATAACTGGCATGTCATTAAACCCTAAGTGATTAAAAATGCATTTTTTAGTAACCTTTATTGGAGTAAATCTAACTTTTTTCCCTCAGCATTTTTTAGGGTTAAATGGTATACCTCGGCGTTACTCTGACTATCCAGATGCATATGCCACTTGAAATATTGTTTCTTCGTTAGGATCTATAATTTCTTTTGTTGCTGCATTAGGATTTTTATTAATTGTTTGAGAGGCCTTTGTTTCAAATCGTCCTATTATTTTTACACCTTTTTTACCATCTTCAATTGAATGAAAACATTCTTATCCACCAGCAGATCATTCATATATAGAAATTCCATTAATTACTAATTATCTAAAAAGGCAGATTAATGTATAGGATTTAAAATCCTAATATGAAGAACTTTATTTCTTCTTTTAGAAAATATATGGCAACATGAGCATACTTAGGTTTACAAGATAGTGCTTCTCCTTTAATAGAACAATTAATTTTTTTCCACGATCATATTATACTAGTTTTAGTATTAATTGTAACTTTTGTAGGATATATAATAGCAACATTATTTTTTAACTCATTTATTAACCGTTATATATTAGAAAATCAGCCAATTGAAATTATTTGAACATCAATTCCAGCTTTTATTCTCATTTTTATTGCTCTCCCATCATTACGGCTATTATATCTTCTAGATGAAGTAAATAATCCTTCTATAACCCTTAAAACAATCGGACATCAATGATACTGAAGTTATGAATATTCCGATTTTTTACAAATAGAATTTGATTCTTATATAATTCCATCTAACGAATTGCAGCCCTCAGAATTTCGTTTATTAGATGTAGATAACCGAACAGTTTTACCTATAAATACACAAATCCGAGTTCTCATTAGAGCTGCAGACGTTATTCACTCTTGAACTGTACCTGCTTTAGGTATTAAAGCAGATGCTATTCCAGGACGTCTTAATCAAACTAGATTCTTAATTAATCGACCAGGTTTATTTTATGGCCAGTGCTCAGAAATTTGTGGAGCAAACCATAGATTTATACCTATTGTAATTGAAAGAATTTCTATTAATTCTTTTTTAAATTGAATTTCTTTATCAATTGAAGAGTCATCCGATGACTGAAAGTAAGTGTAGATCTTTTAAGTCTATTATAGTAAGTAACGTTTACTTCTGGTGAAAGAAATTAGTTAAATATATAACATATATTTGTCAAGTATAAATTATCTTTTTTAAAGATATTTCTTAATGCCCCAAATAGCTCCCCTTTACTGATTATATTTATTTATTTTCTTTTTATTAACTCTTTTATTATTTTTTATAATAAATTATTTTATTAAACCTTTTAATAATATTTCTCCTATCTCTCATGATACTAAACTTATTTCTAAATCTTGAAAATTATAACAAATTTATTTTCAATTTTTGAACCTTCTTCAAGAATCTTTAATTTATCAATAAATTGAATATCTACTTTCTTAGGATTAATATTTTTGCCTTATTTATATTGAGCTTCTCCCTCACGTTGGTCTTTATTGTGAAGAAAAATTATTCAAACTCTTCATAAAGAATTTAAAGCTTTACTTCAACCATCACATACTGGGTCAACTATATTATTTGTAGCTTTATTTAGTTTTATTGTATTTAATAACTTTTTAGGCCTACTACCTTATGTTTTTACTAGATCAAGACATATAGCAATAACATTATCCTTATCATTACCTCTATGAGTAACATTAATAATTTTCGGTTGAATTCAACACACTAAACATATATTTGCTCATTTAGTACCCCAAGGGACACCTTTTGCTTTAATACCATTTATAGTATTAATTGAAACTATTAGAAATGTAATTCGACCAGGAACATTAGCAATTCGACTAGCAGCTAACATAATTGCTGGTCATTTATTATTAACATTACTAGGAGGGGTAGGGCCTTCATTAAGTTTATCATTACTCTCAATTCTTATTACTGCTCAAATTCTTCTTTTAATTTTAGAATCTGCTGTTGCAATTATTCAATCATACGTATTCGCAGTTCTTAGAACTTTGTACACAGGAGAAATTAATTAATGACATCATCACATGGATTCCATCCATATCATTTAGTAGATATAAGACCTTGACCTCTTACCGGCTCAATTAGAGCCATAATACTAACTACTGGTTTAGTAAAATGATTCCATCAATATAATATAAACCTTCTTATTTTAAGATTTATTGCAACTGTTTTAACTATAGTTCAATGATGACGAGATGTAACTCGTGAAGGAACTTACCAAGGATTACATACTTTAACAGTAATAAAAGGTTTGCGATGAGGTATAATTTTATTTATTTTATCGGAAGTTTTATTCTTTTTTTCTTTTTTTTGAGCCTTTTTTCATAGAAGATTGTCACCAACTGTTGAAATTGGTATATATTGACCTCCATTAGGTATTCAACCTTTTAATCCTTTCCAAATTCCTCTTCTAAATACAACTATTTTATTATCTTCCGGAGCAACAGTTACTTGAGCTCACCATGCTATTATAGAAGCCAACCATAGTCAAGCTATTCAGAGTCTTGGATTAACTATTATTCTAGGATTTTATTTTACCTTACTACAAGCATATGAATATATTGAAGCTCCTTTTACTATTGCAGATTCAGTATTTGGATCAACATTTTTTGTAGCTACTGGTTTTCATGGTCTTCACGTTATTATTGGTACAACATTTTTATTAATTTGTTTTTTACGACTTTATAGATGTCATTTTTCATCAGCGCATCATTTAGGATTTGAAGCCGCTGCTTGATATTGACATTTTGTTGATGTAGTTTGATTATTTTTATATATTTTTATTTACTGATGAGGTGGATAATTTTTTTAGTATAAACAGTACATTTGACTTCCAATCAAAAGGTCTAAATATTTTAGAAAAAATAATTTTTACAATACTAACAATTTCAATTTTAACCTTTATTATCTCATATTTAGTTATACTTATTGCAACTATACTATCAAAAAAAACAATTATAGATCGAGAAAAAAACTCTCCATATGAATGTGGATTTGATCCTAAAGGCTCAGCCCGTTTACCTTTTTCCTTGCGGTTTTTTTTAATCGCTGTAATTTTTTTAATTTTTGATGTAGAAATTACACTACTTCTGCCTATTGCTTCCACTTTAAGGTTAACAAACATTTTTTCTTGATTCTTTACAAGAATTACATTTTTATTAATTTTATTAATCGGACTTTATTACGAATGATTTCAAGGAGCTTTAAATTGATCATAATTTAAATCATAGTCAATATTTATGATATATGACTTGCATTCATAAGGAGTTTTCTTTTAAACTGGTTTAGTTTTATAAAAATTAGAAAGCGAAATTTATCGCATTTAGTTTCGACCTAAATTTTAGGCTCCAAGCCTTCTAATTTTTTTGATAGAAACCAAAATAGAGGTATATCACTGTTAATGATAAAATTAAGCACTTAGCTTCTATCAAGGGAATATTATGACAAAAACAAAAGCTTCTAACTTTTGTTTAAGCGGTTAAATTCCGTTTATATTCCTGTTTTTATGGTGTAATTTAACACGTTGTATTTTCATTACAAAACTGAAATGCTTTATTTCTAAAAATAATTTACTCAAAGTAATTACCTTACATCTTAAGCTCCACAAACTAATATTTTTATTAAACTATTTGAGTTATTTACAAATAAATTAATATTTCTTTTGCAGCTTCAATGCAATATTCTAAATGAATTATATAAATTTTATAAAAATATAAATATTATTATAATAACTCCTACAATAAATACTTTTATAAAAACTTTAATACTATTTATTTGTAATAGATTTAAAATGTAAAATAATTTTGAAAATCTATAATATAAGCCCTGGCCACCTAAATATTCATATCAACCTTTATCTATTAATTTTTCCATTAAAATTCCCTTATTTAATCTTATTTCACTAATTTTTTTAGTTTTTAAAAAAGGTATAAATCATATTGAACCAAATATTACTACAAATTTATAATTTACCAAAGATTTTAAATTATATGTAACATTTAATAAATTTAATATATAACCTAGAAACGCCCCTAATAAAGTAATTATCAACACAGAATTCTTTATAAACAATTTTATACAAATTATATAAGGCTCCGGAAATAATAATCATGATAGAATTGCCCCTATAATAATAGCTCTAAACCCTAATAAAGTTATAGAATTATTTATAATCTTATCTTCATCATAAACATTATTTAAAGATCTTAAATTATATTCCCCCCTTAGACTATAAAAAACTAAACGTATAGTATAACTTACAGTTAAACCGGTAGCAAAAATGTATAACAAAAAAGAAATAAAATTAATTCATCTTATAAATGCTATTTCTAAAATTATATCTTTAGAATAAAATCCCGCCAAAAAAGGGAATCCACATAATGCTAAATTAGCTACCGTTATGTAAGCCACCCTTAAAGGTATAAATTTAATTAAACATCCTATATAACGAATATCTTGGTATCCTCCTACACTATGAATAACAACTCCTGCACATATAAACAATAAAGCTTTAAACAAAGCGTGTCTTAGTAAATGGAAAAAAGAAAGATCAGGATATCCTAAAGATAAAATTCTTAACATTACTCCTAATTGACTTAAAGTTGATAAAGCAATAATTTTTTTTAAATCATACTCAAAATTTGCACCCAGTCCTGCTATAAACATTGTTAGACACGAAATTAGTAAAAGTCATCTTTGAATTTTTGAATTTTCCAAAGCAGCACTAAATCGAATTATTAAATAAACTCCTGCAGTAACAAGTGTAGATGAATGTACTAAAGCAGAAACAGGTGTTGGTGCTGCTATTGCAGCAGGTAATCAAGCAGAAAAAGGAATCTGAGCACTTTTAGTTATAGCAGCTAATATAATTAAAAATTTTAATAAAATTCATTCTTTGTCTAAAATATAATAACTATAAACAACAAAATTTCATCTCCCTAATCTTATTATTAACCCAATTCTTAATAAAATAGCAACATCCCCTACTCGATTTGACAAAATAGTTAATATCCCAGCGTTAGCAGATTTTTCATTTTGATAAAAAATAACTAAAGCGTAAGATACTAATCCTAGCCCATCCCAACCTAATAAAATACTAATTAAATTAGGTCTTAAAACTATTATAGCCATAGAAAATACGAAAGCCAAAACAAGGTATATAAACCGATTAAATCTTTTATCTCCATGTATATAACTTCCACTATAAAATATTACTCTTCTAGAAATCAATAAAACAAAAGATAAAAATAATATAGAAATTCAATCAAAAATTAAAACAAAGATAACTGATAAAGAATTTAATCTTATTAATTCTCATTCAATCATATTAACCTCCCCAGTAAATATTTTTAACATAAATGTAATTCAACAAATTAAAGAACATAAACCTAAAAATAATATTCTAGTAATATGTATATAAATTTTCCAAACCATTATTCATAATTTTTACTTTTAATTAATATAAATTAATTTTGTTATGAATATGTTATAATTCCATTAACCAACCTTAAATTTAAAATCAATATATTTAAAGGAAATCAATGTAAAAATAATACCAAATATTCTCCAACTTTTCCTGAAGTGCAAGAATATAAAGACCTAAAAAAAATACCGTGCTGTCTTAACCTATATATATATAAAGTGTAGCTTGCTCTAAAAAAAGAAAGTAATATTAAACCTAATATTCTTAATCTTCTTCATCTTATCAATCTAATAATTAAACTAATTTCCCCAAATAAATTTAAAGTAGGAGGTGCTGCCATATTCCCAACTCTTAATAAAAATCATCATAACCCTATACTAGGTATATAATTTAATAAACCTTTTCTAATTAAAAGTCTTCGACTTCCAACTCGCTCATACACTATATTAGCCATACAAAAAAGCCCTGAAGAACATAAGCCATGGCCTACTATTACCACAACAGCTCCTATTATACCTCATCAACTAAAAATTATTAACCCACATAAAACCAATCTTATATGTACTACAGAAGAGTAAGCAATTAAAGATTTCATATCAACTTGACGTAAACACACTAAACTAATAATAATTCCACCTATTAAGCTTACACTTACCCACAATCAAGAGAAATTTAAACTAACTTTTTGAAATAAAACTAATAGTCGAATCAAACCATAACCTCCTAATTTTAATAATACCCCAGCTAAAATTATAGAACCTGCTACTGGAGCTTCAACATGAGCCTTAGGTAACCACAAATGAAATATATATATGGGTAATTTAACTAAAAAAGCTATAATTCTTCTAAAATATCATATTATTCTAACATAACTTATCTCATAAATAGGTTTTATAAGTAATATTGTAAGTCTTCCCTCTTTATAATAAATAAATAACAAAGAGCACAATAAAGGTAACGATAAAGTTAAAGTATAGAATAATATATAAATCCCAGCCTGAATACGTTCAGGTTGATAACCTCAGCCCAAAATCAAAATCAACGTAGGAATTAATGATATTTCAAAACTAATGTAAAATAATAAATAATTTAAAGTAGAAAAAGTTAAATAAAGACTTAGTAACAAAAACAAATTTACAATAATAAATATTATAGGAAATTTATTTTTAAATTTTACTTGACTCCTAGAAATAATAATCAAAAATATAATTCAAGAACTTAAATAGATTATAATATAACTCAAATAATCTATGCCTAACCCAAACCCTAAATTATATATATACACATTTCTAAAACAACTTAAACCAATAAAAAATCTTAATAAGCCTAGCCCAATCTGAGCTAAATTTCAATTATTTTTAAATTTCATCAATATAATTATAGGTAAAATAAATTTTAACATTCTAAAATATTAAATCTTTTAAAATAATCATTTCCGTGACTACGAACAATAAAAATTAATAAAGATAAACCTAAAGCACCTTCACACACCACTAAAGTCAAAAAAAACAAAGAAAAATAAATTTCACTACCAATATTTGTTATTTGTAGTCTTAAAAGTCAAAAAATACCCAGCATTATAAATTCTAATCTTAATAATGAATTTAATAAATGTTTATGATAAGAAATAAACCCTCATAGTCCACAAAAAATTATAAATAAAGATAACATTGTTATTAAAAATCTAAAATTTATCATTAATTTAAGTTTTAATAGTTTAATATAAAACTTTGGTCTTGTAAACCAAAAATGAAATTTATTTTCTTAAAACTTCAGAGAAAAAGATTATATCTCTAACTTTAATCCCCAAAATTAATATTTTTTTAAACTATTCTCTGACATTTTAATATTAACTATTCCATTATTATTTACTTTCTCAATTTTATTTACACAACTTTCTCATCCATTAGCAATAGGTTTAACCCTATTAATTCAAACAGTTTTAATCTCTATTACAGTAGGAATCTCAACCTATTCTTTTTGATTTTCTTATATTCTGTTTTTAGTTTTTTTAGGAGGTATACTAGTTTTATTTATTTATGTTGCTTCTTTAGCATCAAATGAATCATTTTATTTTTCTAACTCTTTATTATTTTTATTTCTTACAATAACGTTTATCTCTATTCTTTTTCTATTTATAGATCCCTTCTTAATATTAAATTCATCATCATTACCAACTTCCTCATTTAAAATTATAACATCAACCCCATTTATTATTAACTGAATTTATAATACTCCTTCAATAATTTTTACTATTTTTATTATTTCTTATCTTCTTCTTATACTTATTGTCGTACTAAAAATTACTAATTTATTTAAAGGGCCTCTACGATTGCTACAATAATGATAACACCTTTACGAAAATCTCACCCATTATTTAAAATTGCTAATAATGCTTTAGTTGATATGCCTCTTCCAAGAAATATTTCAACATTTTGAAATTTTGGATCACTTTTAGGCTTATGTTTAATCGTCCAAATCGCTACTGGGCTATTTTTAGCTATGCATTATACTGCTCATATTGATCTTGCTTTCTCTAGAGTAGCTCATATTTGCCGAGATGTAAACTATGGATGACTTTTACGAACACTTCACGCTAACGGAGCCTCGTTTTTTTTTATTTGTTTATATATTCATATTGGACGAGGTATTTATTTTAGGTCTTATATAAACTTTCATGCTTGAATAGTTGGAGTAATTATTTTATTTATAATTATAGCAACAGCCTTTTTAGGCTATGTTCTTCCGTGAGGACAAATATCTTTTTGAGGAGCAACTGTTATTACAAACTTATTTTCAGCTATTCCTTACATTGGTACTGATTTAGTTCAATGAATTTGAGGGGGATTCTCCGTAGATAATGCTACCTTAACTCGATTTTTTTCTTTCCATTTTATCTTACCTTTAGTAGCTGCCGCTTTCTCAATAATTCATATTTTATTTTTACACCAAGCTGGTGCAAATAATCCATTAGGAATTTCAAGACAATCAGATAAAGTTCCATTCCACCCTTATTTTACATTTAAAGACATCGTGGGATTTATTGCAATATTAACTTTATTATTATTTTTAACCTTACTAGCTCCTTATTTTTTAGGAGATCCAGATAATTTTATTCCAGCTAATCCATTAGTTACTCCGCCTCATATTCAACCTGAATGATACTTTTTATTTGCTTATGCTATTTTACGATCAATTCCTAATAAATTAGGTGGAGTAATTGCTTTAGTTGCATCAATTGCAATCTTAATAATTTTGCCTTTTACGCATACATCTAAATTTCAAAGATTAGGATTTTATCCGCTAAACCAAATTTTATTTTGAATTTTTGTGGTAATTGTATTCCTATTAACCTGAATTGGAGCTCGTCCAGTAGAAGACCCATATATTTTCACAGGACAACTACTAACAGTATTATATTTTTTATTTTATTTAATTAATCCATTATTATTAATTTGGTGAGATAATATATTAAAGTGATTGTTTAGTTTAATAAAAACGAATGTTTTGAAAACATTAAATAAGAATTATTATTCTTAATAATCTTATTAATATATTATTTTAGTTATAAACTAAAACAAAACAAAGTATTTTAAACCCTAGAAAAAAGATTAAGTAATTAATTGACAAAGGTAAGTAACTTTTTCAAGCTAAATATATTAGCTTGTCATAACGTAAACGAGGTAAAGTTCCACGTACCCATACAAAAATAAAAGCAATTATAACTCTTTTCAAATAAAATATTACTCTGAAAGGTCTTCTTCCTAAGAAAAAAATAACGAAAAGAACCCTTATAAATAAAATTCTAGCGTACTCTGCCATAAAAATCAATGCAAATCCTCCAGCACCATACTCAGTATTAAAACCAGAAACTAACTCTGACTCACCCTCAGCAAAATCAAAAGGAGTACGATTAGTTTCAGCTAAACAAGACCTAAACCATACTATTCCTAATGGAAAAGCAATAATAATAAATCAAAAATTTACCTGATACTCATTAAATAAGTTTAAACTAAACCCTCCAATTAATATTACAAAAGACAATAAAATTAATGCTAACCTTACTTCATATGAAATTGTCTGAGCAACAGCACGTAACCTTCCCAAAAGAGAATATTTACAATTAGAAGACCAACCAGCAACTATTGTCGAATACACTCCCATACTTAAACAACATAAAAAAAATAAAATACTTAGATTAAATCTTATTAAATTAGTTTCATAAGGTATAACTGCCCAAACTAACAAAGAAATAAATAAACTAAACACAGGACATATATAATAAATTAAAAAGTTAGATACAGTAGGAACTACCTGCTCTTTAGTAAAAAGCTTTACAGCATCTGAAAAAGGTTGTAAAATACCTATATATCCTACTTTGTTAGGACCTTTACGAATCTGAATATAACCTAAGATTTTACGCTCTAGTAAAGTAACAAAAGCTACTCCCACTAAAACACAAATAATTAGTACCAAATAATTAATAACTTCAACAACCATTAAAACCACAAATTAATTAAATTTATAATTAATAAACTATTTATAGAATTTTATCTATCTAACAAGATCCTAAATCTAGCACATACTCTGTCAAAATAGTCCAATAAATTAAAATAATTTTAATTATTTAATCCTTTCGTACTAAAATAATTTTTTTAATATTAAAAGATAGAAACCAACCTGGCTTACACCGGTTTGAACTCAAATCATGTAAAAATTTAAAGGTCGAACAGACCTTCTTATATAACTGCTACAATTATATAGATATTTTAATTCAACATGGAGGTCGCAAACTTTTTTCTCGATATGAACTCTCAAAAAAAATTACGCTGTTATCCCTAAAGTAACTTAAACTTTAAATCTTTAAATAGGATCATTTATTAATTATAAGTTTTTAATCATTTATCTTTGTTTAAATAAAATTAACAGTTATTGATCATTTTACCATTATCACCCCAATAAAATAAAAATTATTACCAAACATTTATATTAAATAAAATTTTATTAAATAAGAAATTAATATTAAGCTTTATAGGGTCTTATCGTCTTTTTAACTTATTTAAGCCTTTTCACTTAAAAATTAAATTCAATTAATAATTATAAAGACAGTCTTTTTTTCGTCAAACCATTCATACAAGATTTCAATTAAAAAACTAACGATTATGCTACCTTTGCACAGTCAGAATACCGCGGCTCTTAAAAATAATATCAGTGAGCAGGTTAGACTTTTTATATCTCCAAATAGACATGTTTTTGATAAACAGGCAAAAAAATTATTTGCCTAGTTCCTTTATATTAACAATATTTTTTTTTATAAGTTAATAAAGATATTTTATTTTTTAAAATTAATATTAAATTTTACTAATAAAATTATTATATCAAAATTTTTTATTGTTAAAATTAATTTTTTAATACTTGTAAAAAGTTATTATAAATAATATACAACTAAAAAATTAGTTAAAACACTTTATAAATATGTCTACTTTTAAGACTAATTAAAATAATTTAAATTTAAATAACTTTTTATTATTTATAGTATAAGAAGCTATTCCCTCCTATATTTTATTTTTATATATAGTTAAATATAAAAAATAAATTTAATTTATTTTTTAAAAAACTAGATATAATAAAACTCGACTGATATTTCATCTTTAACTTTATATTAAAAATTTATTTTCTACAAAAAATTTTTTAAAAAGTTAACTGTTTTTATTTCGAGACAATTATAATCGTTAATTTATATAAATTTTCCCTGATACACAAGGTACAAACATTCAATATTACTATATAAATTTTTATTATATGTAAACTTTCCTTTACAGTACTTTTCTCTGTAGTTTATTTATTCTTTATTTCATTAAAATTTACTTAATAAGTAATAACAAAATTATTTTTCTAAAATAAATTTAACAATTATAATATAAACAAGTTATAAAAATTTTCAAAGCAAATCGATTTGCACGATAATTTTTTTCAATGTAAATGAAACGTTAAGCTAATTTAACTATACTTTGATAATTCTAGATACACCTTCCAGTACATCTACTATGTTACGACTTATTTCATTTATAAATGAAAGCGACGGGCGATATGTACATGATTTAGAGCCATTGTCTTATAAACTTATTAAAATTATAATACTATCAAATCCTCCTTCATAATAAAATTTATTTTATCAATCCATTTAAAATAATTTATTGTAATTCATTTTAACTTGTTTATAAGCTGCACCATGATCTAATTTTGATAATTAATTATGTTTGATAATTTTTCTTTTTAGAATTATCTGATAATGACGGTATACAAACTGAGTTTATAATTTTAACAAAAACAAGTAAGATTTTTCGTGGATTATCGATTAAAAAACAAATTCCTCTGAAAAGATTAAATCACCGCCAGGATTTTTTAATTATAAAGTATATAACTAATACTAGTTTAGTTTTTATTTTTTCTTTCCAAAATAGTAGGGTATCTAATCCTAGTTTATAATTAGATTTTTTAGTTTCAATTTAAATCATTAATCTCATACAAAATAACAATTAAATTCTACCTTTTATTATTTATAATCATTAAAAAATTCTCACTTAACTAAATACTAATCTTTTTTATTTAACCTTAAAGTGTAACCGCGAATGCTGGCACAAATATTAATCAGATTTATGATATTACTACTAATTCACACTTTTGTGTAATATTCTTAATAACTTATGCTGAGACTATATAGTTTATAAATTATATTTCACATTATAACAATATTTAATATATAATTAAACAATTAAGCACACTATAATTTTCATGCAAATTTAGTAAAAACTTAAAAATCCAAGCCGAAATTAAACATTTCATCGTGAATTAATTTTATTTAATTATAATTTATAAATATTAATTTCGTATATATATATATATATAAGCAAAATAATAAAACATATACTCATATAAATGTCTTTATATTTAATATAAATTATATATATATAAACATAACAAGGCCTATCATATTAAATTTTTATATATAATATATATCAATATATGTATATATAAAAATTACAGATATCCAATATAATCTATAAACTACTATGCTATTTATAAATTATTTGTTCATATTTTCAAACATATCAAAAAAGAATATAAATCTATTACGGATATCCAATATAGCTATATTATTAAAGAAACCTATAAAAAAAAACTTAACATATGAACTGAAGAAGTTAGATAACAGCCTTCCTTTTAAAAAACCATCAATTGTAAGTCTGTTACGGACATATAATTTAAATGTCTATAAAATTCACTAAATCTCAAAGTAATTTCAATGGTTAGAACCTTTAGACTTTCTCCCGTAAGAAAAGATTCTAACCGTTGAAATTACTTGAATATAAAGAGGGGCAGATATTTTATATTCATTTATTTGTATCTATGTAAAATTATTAATTAACTATATATGACAATAAAATTATAATTAATAATATGCATATATTATATATATACTTATAAAACAATTCTTTTTAAAATTTTATTTATTTTATATTTATTTGTAATGGATTTACACCATTCCTTAAAAGATCAAAACTTTTTATGCTTAAACATCAACAAATAAAAGGTTTTATTATTTATTTACCTTAGTATAGTGCCTGATTGAAAAGGATAGCTTTGATAGAGCTAATCATGTATATTATTATACCTATGCTACTTTTATCTAAAAAGATAAGCTAATTTTAAGCTAATGGGCTCATACCCCGTAAATGAAAATATAATTTCTCTTTTTAATGTTTTTTCCTCTATCCTATATTATTTTCGTTTTTACTTTAATTTTAGGTTCAATTATCTCGATTTCTTCTTCTTCTTGATTTGGAGCATGAGTTGGATTGGAATTAAATATAATATCATTTATTCCTTTAATTACTTTAAAAATAAATTCTTACTATTCTGAAGCAGCCTTAAAATATTTTCTTATTCAAGCTTTAGGATCAGCTTTATTTATTTCATCTGGATTTCTTTCTTTATTATTTTTTTATATTAGCTATATTTTAATTTTTCTAGCTCTTTTACTAAAATTAGCCAGAGCTCCATTCCATTTTTGATTTCCTCAAGTTATAGAAGGTTTAAATTGACCTCAAATTTTCTTACTATCAAGAATCCAAAAATTAGCTCCCATAATTTTATTATCTTACTTACTAATCAATAGTATTTTAATTAAAATAGTTATTTTTTTCTCTATTTTATCAGCAATTGTAGGAGCCTTAGGAGGTCTAAATTTACTTCAATTACGTAAAATTATTGCATTCTCCTCAATTAATCATATATCATGAATAATAATTGCAATTTCAACTGGAGATGTATTTTGGCTTATTTATTTTATTATTTACACATTTATTTTGCTTTCTATTACAAGTATATTTTATAATCTTCAAATATTTACCTTATCTAATCTTATCCAATCTGATCAAAATAGAGTTCTACACTCAATTTTAATTTCTTTTAACCTATTATCCTTAGGAGGTTTGCCTCCTTTTACAGGATTTATTCCCAAATGAATATTAATTCAAATAATAGTTAACATAAATATATATATTCCTTTATTTTTTTTATTATTTTCAGCCCTAATTACACTGTATTTTTATTTACGTATCATTATCATATTTATTGTTCTATTAAATCCTATTATAAACTTTAATATAAAATATAAATCTCTTACTTCTAATACCCCAATAATAATGAAAACATTTTTTAATTTTATTGGATTATTACTACCTATTTATTTTTTACTAATTTAGAATTTTAAGTTATTTAAACTAAAAGCCTTCAAAGCTTTAAAAAAAAGTTTTAATCTTTTAAATTCTATTAAACCCTAGTGATTTACACATTTTTAAACTTGCAATTTAATGTTATTTATTTTAACTATAGAGTTTAATAAAGGAATTATAAATTCGTTTATAGATTTACAATCTATCGCCTGTCTCTCAGCCACTTTATTAT